TTTTCCTGGAGAGACAGATAAGATATCCCGACACAGTGGCATCTTGATACCCCCAGGAACAGGAAAAACAAATTCTAAGGAATCCAAAAAATTGAAAAATTGGATCTATGTCCAACGGATCACACCTACTAAGAAAAAGTATTTTGTTTTAGTTCGACCCGTAGTGACATATGAAGTATCGGACGGTATAAATTTAGCAACACTCTTCCCCCCGGATCTGTTACAAGAAAGGGATAATATGCAACTTCGAGTTGTCAATTATATTGTTTACAGAAATGGCAAACCAATTCGGGGAATTTCTGATACAAGTATTCAATTAGTTCGGACTTGTTTAATTTTGAATTGGGACCAAGACAAAAAAAGTTCTTCTATCGAAGAGGCTCATACTTCCTTTGTTGAAGTAAGTACAAATGGTCTGATTCGAGATTTCCTAAGAATTGACTTAGTGAAATTCCCTATTTCGTATCTCAGAAAAAGGAATGATCCCTCAGGCTCAGGATTGATCTCAGATTCAGATAATGTGTCAGATCACACCAATAACAATCCCTTTTATTCCAAGACAAAAATTCAACAATTACTTAGCCAAAATCAAGGAACTATTCGCACGTTGTTAAATAAAAATAAGGAATGCCCATCTTTGATAATTTTGTCATCATCTAATTGTTTCCGAATGGGTCCATTCAACGCTGGAAAATATCACAATGTGATAAAAGAATCAATTAAAAAAGATCCTATAATTAAAATTAGGAATTCGATTGGCCCTTTAGGAACAGTCCTTCAATTTGTGAATTTTTATTCATTTTACTATTTAATAACTCATAATCCTATTTTGGTAACTAAATATTTGCAACTTGAAAATTTAAAACCGACTTTTCAAGTAATTAACTATTATTTAATGGATGAAAATGGGAGAATTTTGAATCCCGATTCATGCAGTAACATCGTTTTGAATTCATTCAATTTGAATTGGTATTTTCTCCATCATAATTATTATCATAATTATTTTGAAGAAAGATCCACAATAATTAGTCTTGGACAGTTTATTTGTGAAAATGGATGTATATCCAAAAACGGACCCCATCTCAAATCGGGTCAAGTTTTGATTGTTCAAGTTGACTCTGTAGTAATAAGATCCGCCAAGCCTTATTTGGCCACTCCAGGAACAACTGTTCATGGTCATTATGGAGAAATCCTTTACGAGGGAGATACATTAGTTACATTTATATATGAAAAATCGAGATCCGGTGATATAACGCAGGGTCTTCCAAAAGTGGAACAAGTGTTAGAAGTGCGTTCAATTGATTCAATATCGATGAACCTAGAAAAAAGAATTGAGGGTTGGAACGAGCATATAAAAAAAATTCTTGGAATTCCTTTGGGATTCTTGATTGGGGCTGAGCTAACTATAGTGCAAAGTCGTATATCTTTGGTTAATAAGATCCAAAAGGTTTATCGATCCCAGGGGGTGCAAATCCATAATAGGCACATAGAAATTATTGTACGCCAAATAACATCAAAGGTGTTGGTTTCAGAGGATGGAATGTCTAATGTTTTTTTACCTGGAGAACTAATTGGATTGTTGCGAGCGGCGCGAACGGGGCGCGCTTTGGAAGAATCGATTTGTTACCGCGCCATCCTATTGGGAATAACAAGGGCATCTTTGAATACTCAAAGTTTCATATCTGAAGCGAGTTTTCAAGAAACTGCTCGAGTTTTAGCCAAAGCTGCTCTCCGGGGCCGTATCGATTGGTTGAAAGGCCTAAAAGAGAACGTTGTTATAGGGGGGATGATACCCGTTGGTACCGGATTCAAAGGATTAGTGCATCGTTCAAGGCAACATAAGAACATTCCTTTGAAAACCAAAAAGAAGAATTTTTTCGAGGGGGAAATCGGAGATATTTTGTTCCACCACAGAGAATTATTTGATTCTTCCATTTCAAAGAAGTTTCATGATACATCAGAACAATCATTTAGAGGATTTCATGATTCTTAAAAGTGGATTAATGATTCTTAAAAGTGGATTCATACTTTTTTTTTTATTTTAATTAAAAAAAACTCTTTATTTAGGGTCATTTTTTGTGGTAATCGAAAAAAAGATAATAACGAATAGAGGGTAGGGGTTTGGATTGTGTATCGACATCCACACGGCCAATCTCCGGTAGAAGAAAAGGTTCCATCGGAACAATTATTTAGTTCAGGGCAACCTCGTCGCTTTTTTTTGAAAAAAAAAAAGCGAAAGTGGGGGGGAGAAATGACAAGAAGGTATTGGAATATCAATTTGGAAGAGATGATGGAAGCGGGAGTTCATTTTGGTCATGGTACTAGGAAATGGAATCCTAGGATGGCACCTTATATTTCTGCCAAGCGTAAAGGTATTCATATTCCAAATCTTACTAAAACTGCTCGTTTTTTATCAGAAGCTTGTGATTTAGTTTTTGATGCAGCAAGTAGGGGAAAACAGTTTTTAATTGTTGGTACCAAGAATAAAGCAGCTGATTCA